TAACAAAGACGCTTATTGTCTACTCTTGATTCAACACACTTCCATTGCAGTGTCCGAGTAGATACTGTTACTTTCTCTCGAACCATAGTAATATTACTTGATCAGATCATTGAATCATTTATTTCTCTTGAAATCTCTTCAATGTTTATTTCTACACAGTTTATTCCTATACACGTCTTTTTTTAGGAGGTCTACAGCCGTTATGTGGCATAGGAGTTACATCCCGTACGAAACTTAATAGTATACCACTTCTACGAATAGCTCGTAATGCTGCATCTCTTCCGAGACCAGGACCCTTTATCATGACTTCTGCTCGTTGCATACCTTGATCCACTACTGTACGAATAGCATTTCCTGCTGCGGTTTGAGCAGCAAATGGCGTCCCTCTTCTTGTACCCCTGAATCCACAAGTACCGGCCGAGGACCACGAAACCACCCGACCCCGTACATCTGTAACGGTCACAATGGTATTATTAAAACTTGCTTGAACATGAATAACTCCCTTTGGTATTCTACGCGCACTCTTACGTGAACCAATACGTCCATTCCTACGTGAACCAATTCTTGGTATAGGTTTTGCCATATTTTATCATCTCATAAATATGAGTAAGAGATATATGGATATATCCATTTCATGTCAAAACATGATTTTTTTTATTTGTACATCGGGTTCGTTAGAGAATCTCTTTTAGAAAAATTAACCTTGTCTTTGTTTATGTCTCGGGTTGGGACAAATTACTATAATTCGTCCCCGCCTACGGATCAGTCGACATTTTTCGCAAATTTTACGAACAGAAGCCCTTATTTTCATATTTGTTATTCCTTACCTTAACTTAATTAAGAATCTACTTCTTGGAAGAAAATAAGTTTCTTGAAATTTTGCACTTCGAATTGTATCTCCATGAAAAAAGGAATGTTGAAGTTGAAAAAACTCCCTAATTATTCGAATCCTTGTTTCGGATTCTATAAATTATACGCCCTTTGGTTGAATCATAACGACTTACTTCAATTTTGACTCTATCTCCTGGTAGTATCCGTATAAAACTACGTCGGATCCTTCCTGAAACATAACCTAGAATCATATTTTCATTATCTAAACACACCCGGAACATACCGTTGGGAAGTGATTCAGTAATTAAACCTTCATGAATCCATTTTTGTTCTTTCATTCCAGGTAAAACCCCCTTAAAGTATTAATTAATGGAGGAGTAGTGATATTAGACAACCCGCCCTTTCTCTTTTTTTTTTCACAAATAGGAAGTTCCGGATCCAATTCGAATATCAGAAGGATTACCATATATAACACAAAATTTCTCCACCAATTCTTTCTAGGCGAGCCTCTCGGTCTGTCAGTATACCTCTAGAAGTGGAAAGAATTACAATCCCCATACCACCTAAAATTCTAGGAATTCGTTGATAGTTAGAATAGATTCGTAGACCAGGTCGACTGATCCGTTTTAAATTTAAAATAGTTCTATATGCTCCTTTCCTATTCCTTCTATGTCGCAGGGTTAAAACCAAAAAATCTTTGTTGCTTTCCTGATGTTTCCTCACGTTTTCGATAAAACCTTCCCGTAAAAGTATTTTAACAATGTTTTCGGTGATATTAGTAGATGCTATTCGAACCGTTACTTTTCTATCCATGTCGGCATTTCGTATAGAGGTTATTATGTCAGCAATAGTGTCCCTGCCCATGATAAACTAAAATTATTGGTGCCTCCTAATTTTGATATAATCAACATGCTCTTTTTCTTTTTTTATTTATGAATTCTATTAAATATTAAATTAAAGGTATATGCGTGAAACACAATCTACTAATTAATCTATTTCATTCACTTACTATAACTATATCATGGTCTCGTCTTATAATACCTCAGGGGCTAAGGAAACTATTTTAGTAAAATTTAACTGTCTCAATTCCCGGACGATCGCACCAAAAATTCGAGTTCCTTTTGGGTTTCCTTCTTGATCAATAATAACTGCAGCATTGTCATCATATCGTATTATCATACCGTTGTCCCGTTTGAGTTCTTTACAGGTACGTACAATTACAGCTCTGATTACTTCTGATCTTTCTAGAGGCATATTTGGTACTGCTTCTTTGATCACAGCAACAATAACGTCACCAATATGAGCGTATCGGCGATTACTAGTTCCTATGATTCGAATACACATCAATTCTCGGGCCCCGCTGTTGTCCGCTACATTCAAATGGGTCTGGGGTTGAATCATATCATTTTTTTATTCGATTTTTCAATGCAAAGAACGAAGGAAAAAAAAAAAGAAATATTGTTTGTCCAAAATCAAAAAAAGAGACCTGCAATTTTTTTTTCATCCCAAAGACCTCTTTTTCTTTTATTCCTATCCCGAAATAATGAATTGAGTTCGTATAGGCATTTTGGACGCCGCTATTGAAATAGCTTTTCTAGCTATATTTTCTGCTACTCCGCCCATTTCATAAAGTATTCTACCTGGTTTAACGACAGCTACCCAATATTCGGGAGATCCTTTCCCCGAACCCATACGTGTTTCTGTAGGTCTTACTGTAACTGGTTTGTCTGGAAATATACGTACCCATATTTTTCCACCACGGCGTACATTTCGTGTCATTGCTCGTCGCCCCGCTTCTATTTGTCTAGATGTGATCCAAGCAGGTTCAAGTGCTTGAAGAGCGTATCTACCGAAACAAATACGATTACCTCGATAAGATATTCCCTTCATTCTTCCTCTATGTTGTTTACGGAATCTGGTTCTTTTGGGGTTATAGTGGATGGGTCTTTTTCAAATTCCATCTCTACTCCAGAACCGGACATGAGAGTTTCTTCTCATCCAGCTCCTCGCGAATGAAATGATTCAAAAAAATTGAGTTAAGATAAAATTCCATTTTTTGAATAATACACTGAATCGTGGGATTCTTTGATATTTCATCTAATTTTCATCTAATCTATTTCTATTAGAAATTTTTATATCTTGTTTATATATAGCTTTTGGATATATAGCTAAACATATATTTATAGATAATGTAATTTTTTATTTATAATTCATTTTTTTATTTCTAATTAATTTAGAATATATTAAGGCCATAACGAATCTTTATTTTGTTTTGTCTTTTATCATATCGGATCGCTCAAAAAATAGAGCAATTCGGGAAAATAAAGCTTTCGCGGGCGAACATTTACTCTTTCAATATCTATTTCAATTGTAAGGTTAGCCCACGATCTTTCAGAACAAATGAATTGATACCTGGTTTGTTCCGCCATCCCACTCAATGAATCATTAGGATTCGTTTTTAATAGAATCTTCTGTATTCACAGGTTTCCGTCGTTCCCATCGCTTCGCGATTAATGGTTAGGTCTGAATTATACAATGGAGCTCCTGTTCTTGAGTCAATCTTCTCAGTCTTTATTGGCTCTAGGCTCTTGATTTTTTTTTTTTTTCTATGAACATATTTCATTTAATTCGGAAGGAATTAGTTTGATGCTTTATTACACTGCCTTTTATGAAATGATTCATAGACCTTACATATTATATTGGAATCATATATCATTAGTGTTCTTTTTATCTCTTTCTCTCAACCTTCCATTTATCCACATCATTCTAGATTTCGTTTCCCAAACTCATAATCAGATTGGTTTGGTTTTTTTTGTTGTTGTTTATGTTTATGCAAAAAAGATTTCAGTTGCTACAATGATATGACCAATATATCATATCTTGACTGGTTGTTTAGATCTAGATAATGTGAAGCGATGAGTTGGTTATTAATTCTGTAATTTTGAGTTCATACTATGTATGGGCCGGTCCATTTTTTGTTTTGAACCCTAATCCTACAAAAAACCAACGAGTCACACACTAAGCATAGCAATTATATCAAATGGTCAATCGAATCTTTATTCAACCCTATAGAATTAATTTATAATTGTTCATTTTTGTTTTGATTGAAGAGAAAAAGAATGAAAGAATTTGTCATTTTTTGTTTCATTACATTACTGGATAGAACGAAAAGACGAGGAAGGGCTTATTATTTTATTCCTCGTCTACAAATATCCAAATTTTGATGCCTAATACCCCATATATAGTTCTAACTCTATAGGAACAATAATCAATTTTAGCTCGAATGGTTTGTAGGGGAACCCTTCCTTCTCTAATCCATTCGACACGTGCAATTTCTTTTCCGTCGATACGTCCTGCAATTTGTACTTGAATTCCTTTTGTATCTGCCTGTTCAGTTAATTCAATAGCTTTTTTTATTGCCTTGCGAAATGAAACTCTATTCCTTAATTGTCCGGCTATAAATTCTGCAAGAATATTAGGGTGTCCATAAGGTTTTGTAATTCTTGTAATAGCAATGTTGAGTTTTCGGTTCACATAATTTAATTCTTTTTGTACATTCATCTGTAATTCTTCAATTCTTCGTGGTTTACCTTCTACTAATAACTTTGGGAATCCCATATAGATTATGACCTGAATCAGATCGATTCTTTTTTGAATCTCTATACGTGCAATTCCCTCGACACCAGAGGATATTCTCATATTTTTTTGTACATAATTCTTGATACAATCCCGTATTTTTTGATCTTCTTGTAGACCCTTGGAATAATTTTTTGGTTGTGCAAACCAAAGGGAGTGATGACCTTGGGTTGTACCAAGTCTGAAACCCAGTGGATTTATTTTTTGTCCCATACTTCCCCACTACTATACATATTATGACACGTAATATCTGTGGATTTCTTTTTATATATCCATCCGGGTTTTTTTAAACACCTGATAGAGTTTTCCACGACATATTGTTCATATAAGGCTGTATCTTTCAATACAATAGTTATATGACAAGTGGGTCTTTTTATCGGATAACTACGTCCTCGAGCTCGAGGTTTCAATTTTTTCACGGTAGTACCCTCGTTGACTGCGGCTTTAATAATGACTAAATATTCTTCGTTCAAACCCATATTGTGCTTAGCATTTGCTGCTGCAGAATAAATTAATTTAAAAATGGGATAACA